AGGAACAGATTTGATAAATATTGATAACTCTCGGATAGAGTATTAGAACGGAAAGACCCATTATATAATGAACTATTGGTTCTAAGCCATCTTTGGCGATGAATCAACAATTCGAAGTGCTTTTCTTGCGTATTCTTGATGAACCAGCGTTTATATATGGATGTGGGAGGATTTTTTTGGGAAGTAATAAGCCCCTTTGACATCTCTTCATCTGCAAAGAATTCTCGACGTGAAAACACAGAGACAAAGGGTTGATCTTTGAATAGGAAAAAGAATGGATCCGCGGGGTCCCAAATGAATTGGCTTATTCGAAAAAAGCCTTGTTCTTTGGAAGATCTATCTCGTGTCTGGTACTGCATGGTTCCACTCTGCAAGAATTCCGAATCATTCTCTTTATGAGAAATGATCCGCTTGCCCCGAAATGACCTGGCTAAATAGGGAAATCCCAATGAATTGGGCCTTTCGATACAATCAAATAGATTGCCACAGGGGCGCCATATTCTAGGAGCCCAAACTATGTGATTTAATAAATCCTCCTCTATCTGTTGCGGGTCGACGGCTCCTTCTCCTTCTTCAAACTCCGATTCATATTTTTCATATAGAAATCTATGATCAACGAGAGAAAAAGATTCATTTTGCATCATATCTAACGGATTCCTTGGTTCGGACCGAAGAAGCAAGGTCACTCGATTATTAGCAAACTGACTGCAATCTTTTTCTGTCCGTGAAGATCCCACCAGAGCGCCTTCCACTTCTAATAGGCCATGAACTAGATCAGAATCATTCTCAACGAATCCATAAGAAGTGATCCCATTTTTTTCATCGGGTTCGAGGGAAGACCAAAGATCTTGAGCGACCGATCCGGCGGAACAACTCAAAAGATAAAGAAGTATCGTTAATTTCTTCATGCTCGTTCCAAGTTCGAAGTACCATTTGTACAAATAAGAATCCCTTTTCTTACATGATTTCTTCTTCATATAGATAGATATAGGATCTATGGAGCAATTACTTAGAAGTACATTTTGTGCAACAGCCCTTCCTATCTGATAGAAAAATATACCATGATCCTGAACCGATCTTACCTGGGATCGCAAATCCCAAGTTTGTCTATGAAGAGCTGATCTAATTGTATTAGTTTCTATAATGGATTTCTTCTGTGTAATACTAATGGATAGGGACTCATTGATAAGTGCTACAAGATCTCGTACATTGGAACCTACGGTTATGGACCCGAATCCGTTAGTATGGAGCATTTTCTTTTCCAAGTGAAATCCCCTAGTATATGAAAGAATGAAAAAGTGCTTTCGTTGTTGTGGAATAAGAAGCCTTCGTATCTTAATGCATGTATTTAATTTATTCGGAGCTAGTAAAGCGGGATCCACTTTTTGGGGAATATGAGTCGAAGCAATAACAAGAATATTTCTAGTGGAACATCTTTCACAATCCCTGGAGAGATAGTTCACTAATAGACCGAGGGAGAGATAATTCGACTCATTCACATACAGATCATGAATGTTTGGAATCCATATTATGCAAGGAGACATTGCTTTTGCTAATTCGAATTGAGGGGTGATATCAAATCGGTCTATTTTCGGCGTCATATACATAGTTAGCAGCTCTGTATCAAGGTCATCATTAATATGGGTATCGTCACTATCATCAATATCGATATCGTCACTATCATCAATATCGATATCATCAAGAAAACCTTTACCTTTAGGCTTGTCATCCAGGAACCTGTTCGGAAATACCGTAATGGAAGGAACGTAGGAGTTTGTCGCTAGGTATTTGACCAAATAGGATCGCCCAGTTTCTATAGAACCTATCACTAAAATACCCCTAGAAAGGGATAGGGATAAGCGTAGCGAAAAGGGTTTTCCCTGAGATGGGAAATGAAAACTAGTAGCCCCGCACGAGGTTTGTGAATAAGCGATTGTCTGATAATGAGCAAGGAATATCCGTCTTTCCGCTAAACAGGATTTATTGAACTCATAATTCATTAGATACTTTTGATGAATGTCAACTAAGTATCGTAAGTAAATTGATCCTGGTTGTTCAATCATTTGATAACCAGAGTCATTCTTTGATAAATGATCACTATGAGTCAGACTCCATAGAATTTTCTCAATTCTTTTTTCTGTCGTTAGGGCGGAGAACTGAACCAAGAATTCTCTTTCTTCATCATCAATCGAATCACTGTTCGCGACCCAGGATTCTATTTTATCATCAATCCAATCACCGTTCACGTTTTTTCTTTTTCTTAGCAATGAATAGATCTCTTTACTTGTACGACTTAGATGTCTCGTATTTCTCGAAAAAGTGATTCGATTGATGGGATTTGGTACGATACTTAGGAGATCGAGGATATCGATGAGATTTCTATTCAAATATTTCTTCTTAGAACTAGAACGTATAGATTTGACCCCATAAGCGGGACCACCGCCCAATAGCATGTTGCCGCCAGAAGCAGAACCCCGTATTTCTTCCAGAGAATCCCCTAATTGTTCCAGAGCAACTAGAAAGAGATTCTTTAACCAGAAAGAATTAAGTTCAGATGTAGGATACCTATCCAGAAGTTTTCGCAACTCAATCATGTATGATGGAATCATCAAAGATTTGATCTTTTCTAACTCTATCTGTAACTCACTAGAGACTCGGGAAACAAAGAGAAGATGTATACGAACGAAATATCCAGCAACAAGAAGAAAGAAAAGGATTGCATAAAGGAACTCCCGAGCATTTGTTGATCTCAGATGTGTCCATATCAATGGAACGGGTGACTCGTTATTTCGATGAATCATTTCTTCGGACGGAAAAAGATTCTGTAAACCCTTACTCGAAATCTCACTTATCAGAGTCCATTGTGAAAGAATCGCCCACAATTTTTTCTGAGAAATTGGCCATGATATACCTGATCCATGCATAATATCATGAAAAATGGATACAAATTTTTGACTGCTACTTAGTATCGGCAATGAGTTTGAAAAAGTATCTAAAAGGGCGAAATTTAGATATTTGCACCCTGTCGAAGTAAGGAACCATGGCATATATGTTTGGAACAGATTCCATTTTGAGAGATTTGAAAAAGCACTATCTCGTTGAAAGGTTCTATACATCTGCCATTTCTCAACGCATTTCTTTAGACAAAGACTCCGTTTTTTCCTCTTTCCGGATGGGAAATCTTTCTCAGAACATGGAGTGGGAATCAAACCCATGCTTGAATTGAAACTGAGATACTGATGCAAGTTCTTCCCTTCTGAATCAGATAGATTCATATCTGAAAAAGGCTGACAATCCATTTTTTCCAAATTGACTATTTGTTCTGGTGTTGCGGAAATGTCTGCGATCGAGTAAATAGCTCTACGAACGAATGGATCGAATCTAATTGGAAAATGGAAAGATTTGTACAAGTTATACGTTTCGTCACCACTTTGTGGAAAATCCTTAGGTATGAATATGTCAGATACCTGTAACTCGATTGGTGAAATAGTCTTTCTCTCCAAAAAAATATGTTTTTTTTTACCGACGCACAAAGAAAATATTTTGTTGCGAATGAACAAGATATTCAGGAATTGGCCATATGTGAGATCATAATTATTGATACGGGTCTTTTCCACATAAAAAGGGAATCCTTTGTTACAGTAGAACCAGAAGTGACGTGGATTATTCAAGAATCGAAGTCGATTTGCTTTATAAAAAGAAGATATCAATGAACTTCTATGAAATGGTTTCACGGGATTCAGCCAATTGTCTCGATCGTGAGATATCATTGAGAAATAGGAATCCGCGTTATCAAAGGATTTCCTGCGATTATTTCTAGTATGGAATGAGTCCATCATCCACTTTGGTATCTTATTGAACGAAAATGGTAATATTGTTCCTCCATGGATCAAGAATTTCGGTCTTTGGGAAGTATCATGATCATCCAATAAGAAGGGTTTCAATTTATGCAAATGAACGATTTGAACACCTATTGATTCTAATAACGGATTGCGGAGTTGATCATTCGGGCCTTTCAATTCATAGATATGGATCTCGGACCTATGAATAGGGATATTCCCGATACTCACAAAGAAAAAAGGAACTGACTTGGACAAAAAGAGAAGTGACTTGGACAAAAAGAAACGAAGTGACTTAGACAAATCTTCTTTGTCGATAGCCTCGGACCAATCAATCGAATATTGATTAATACGTAATCGATCAAACACTACTTGAAAACGGTTCTTCTGTTCAGAAACGAAATGTTCCAAAAGTTCCTGGAAATTCTTGCTCCTATTGGACCATTTGTATCTATATGCATCAGGATCCCGATTCATGGATCTCTCGGTTCGAGAAATAAGAGGATCAAACCATTTCTTCTGACTCTTTTTCAAATTCGATAAATGTTGGTTGATCGTATATTTCATTATAGTTATAGAATTCAGAGTATCATTTCCTATTTGATCCCTTTGAATTCCGTATTGGAAACTGCGATCGGATCTATTCATTAAAAAGAATCGATTCGATACATTTCTTATGTACCCACAGGTGCTATATTGGATTTGAATCAGATTTCGGATCAATCTATATTGATTGACTCCCTCCATTATGTTATTGCTAGCAAATAGCACTATTTTTCGTTTTGGATCTTCCAAATCATTCCCGCAGTGGATCCGTACCGATTTTTTTCTGATCCTTCGATAAAAAGATTCATTCTCTTCATAAAAAAGAGGGGGTAGAACCAATAAGGATTTCTTTTTCGATTCATCTCTGGACCCATTCAAGAATTTTTTTTGATCCAATCCGTCAATAGAAAAGGTGAATCCCCTATGATACACCAGATCCGGCTCGGTTATTGATAGAGTGAATAGATCTGCCATTTCTTGAAATCTCTCTTCTGATTCCAAATTGTGGCGTAACATGTATCCCCCTTTGTTCCGGTCATGGAATAGATTAAATAAACCCAAAAATAGATTTTTGTTCAAGAATGAAATCTTATTGGAACTGTCTATATCTTGTGGTTCATCCTTCGGAACCATATCACATCCCGGATCTGATGAAATAGAATGAATTGAGACGGTATTTTGTAAATACGTAATTATCTTGAATATATCAACCATTTCTTTATTTTCCGATCGCCTGAAAAGGCCAAAAGAAACATCTTGTTTTTTCTTCACAAATTTTTGATCTCTAGTGGACCCCTCAGTAGGATTCGAACCCAGATGAAGTTCTGACCATTTGTCAGAGAAAAAAGAACGAATGGATCTTGTAGGATTCCCAAGAAATTCTGAAGATCCTTTCAATTGGCTAGAATCCATTACTTGAACGAAAATAGATCTTGTGGAATCATATTGAATATTTGACGATATATTCCGTACCTTGCTAAAAAAAGGATCCTTGTTTACCAACCACACATTGTCTAACCAAATCAAATTCTCTCTCGATACGTTCCTCAAAAAATCCGATTCGTGCTGATTCTTGCCCCAGCTAACGAAGAGATCTTGGCGGAATTGCCACATATGAAATTGAGCACAATTTTGCAAAGAAATACCCCCCTTGTTTCTCGAGAAGAGATGGGAAACATGCTCAATATCATTTGATTGAAGAGTTGCCTCCGCTCCTTGTTGTTTGAAGAAACCCTCCCCTTCGATTGGTCTTTTTTCACGAAAAGCAGGCATGAGATAACAAATCAAGTGTTTCCCTAAGATTTCAAATAGCTGTCTCGAATTCAAGTTGATTATGTTTCGCTTCTTCCTCGGAGAAAGACGATCAAACAATTCCCAATCATGGTCCTTGCGGATCGGATCATCCGTATAGGATAAAAAAAGAAACTCCATATATTTGCTATCTTTCTCTTTGAATGAGATCTCAATTCCAGCTACGGTTTCATTGGATATTTTACAACTAGAATCCCTCTTTTTTCCGATCCGGTTCCTCCACCACCGCGAACCCCGGTTAGATTCAGGCATGATACACTTTTGATTTATTTTATTTATTGGGAGAACCCAAGTACTCTCTTGCGGATCCATGAAACAACTCTCAGAAATCTTTTTACCTTTTGGAAGATACAGGAGCGAAACAATCAACCTATTGATATTGGAAGACCAAAAAGATTCTTCCAATGTCTCATTTCTGGGTCCAATGGAATTCATAGGTATAGGAAGAAGCCCCATCAAATAGAGATTTTTTCTTTCGACCATCTTTCGATTGTTAATACGAGATATAAGGACCACTACTATAAGCAGTACTACACCTTTGATCGTGAAATATCGATTGCTTGTTGAACCCTGTGAATCGCGTGAAAGTAGGATACTCCAAATTCGGGGGTCAAAGAGTTTCATAAAACGTTCTTGGTGGAAAAAAATGTGAGTGAAAGATCCCACGGAATCGAATTTTCTCCATGAATCTAAGAAATAGTGAGAATTCTTGATCTCTCTCAATATCTCTCTCAATTCGAAGATCCAGGATTTGAATTGATGTCGTTTCATTGATTCCTCCTAAAGATTTCATTTCAATTGGAATTTGGTTATTCACGATGTACGATGATCCCTGTTAAGCATCCATGGCTGAATGGTTAAAGCGCCCAACTCATAATTGGCAAATTCGTAGGTTCAATTCCTGCTGGATGCACACCAATGGGAACGTTCAATAAGTCTATTGGAATTGGCTCTGTATCAATAGAATCTCATCATCCATACATAACGAATTGGTATGGTATATTCATACATAACATATGAACAATAAGAACTAGAATTCTTATCGATACTGGAACTCATAGGGAAGAAAATGGATTTATGGATGGAATCAAATATGCAGTATTTACAGAAAAAAGTATTCGGTTATTGGAGAACAATCAATATACTTCTAATGTCGAATCAGGATCAACTAGGACAGAAATAAAGCATTGGGTTGAACTCTTCTTTGGTGTCAAGGTAATAGCTATGAATAGTCATCGACTCCCTGGAAAGGGTAGAAGAATGGGACCTATTATGGGACATACAATGCATTACAATTACAGACGTATGATCATTACGCTTCAACCGGGTTATTCTATTCCACCTCTTATAGAGAAAAGAACTTAAAGCAAAATACTTAATAACATTAACATGGCGATACATTTATACAAAACTTCTACCCCGAGCACACGCAACGGAGCCGTAGACAGTCAAGTGAAATCCAATCCACGAAATAATTTGATCTATGGACAGCATCATTGTGGTAAAGGTCGTAATGCCAGAGGAATCATTACCGCAGGGCATAGAGGGGGAGGTCATAAGCGTCTATACCGTAAAATCGATTTTCGACGGAATCAAAAAGACATATCTGGTAGAATCGTAACCATAGAATACGACCCTAATCGAAATGCATACATTTGTCTCATACACTATGGGGATGGTGAGAAGAGATATATTTTACATCCCAGAGGGGCTATAATTGGAGATACCATTGTTTCTGGTACAGAAGTTCCTATATCAATGGGAAATGCCCTACCTTTGAGTGCGGTTTGAACTATTGATTTACGTAATTGGAAGTAACCAATTAGGTTTACGACGAAACCTAGAAATCGATCACTGATCCAATTTGAGTACCTTTACGGGATAGACCTCAACAGAAAACTGTTGAGTAACGGCAGCAAGTGATTGAGTTCAGTAGTTCTTCATAGAAAATTATTGACTCTAGAGATATGGTAATATGGAGAAGACCAAATTGTTTGAAGCACGGACAGAACCGGAAGCGCCCCTTGTTTCAAAGAGAGGAAGACGGGTTATTCACATTTAATTTGATGGTCAGAGGCGAATTGAAAGCTAAGCAGTGGTAATTATAAGGATCCCCCGGGGAAAAATCGAGATGTCTCCTACGTTACCCGTAATATGTGGAAGTATCGACGTAATTTCATAGAGTCATTCGGTCTGAATGCTACATGAAGAACATAAGCCAGATGACGGAACAGGAAGACCTAGGATGTGGAAGATCATAACATGAGCGATTCGGCAGATTTGGATTCCTATATATCCACTCATATGGTACTTCATCATACGATTCATATAAGATCCATCTGTCTAGATATCATCATATACATCTAGAAAGCCGTATGCTTTGGAAGAAGCTTGTACAGTTTGGGAAGGGGTTTTTATTGATAAAAAAGAAGAATCTACTTCAACCGATATGCCCTTAGGCACGGCCATACATAACATAGAAATCACACTTGGAAAGGGGGGACAATTAGCTAGAGCGGCAGGTGCTGTAGCGAAACTGGTTGCAAAAGAGGGTAAATCGGCCACATTAAGATTACCATCTGGGGAGGTCCGTTTGATATCCAAAAACTGCTTAGCAACAGTCGGACAAGTGGGTAATGTTGGGGTGAACCAAAAAAATTTGGGTAGAGCCGGATCTAAGTGTTGGCTAGGTAAGCGCCCTATAGTAAGAGGAGTAGTTATGAACCCTGTAGACCATCCCCATGGGGGCGGTGAGGGGAGAGCCCCAATTGGTAGAAAAAAACCCATGACCCCTTGGGGTTATCCTACACTTGGAAGAAGAAGTAGGAAAAGAAAAAAATATAGTGATCGTTTTATTCTTCGTCGTCGTAAATAGGAATATTTCCAATTTTCGAATTGGGCGAACGACGGGAATTGAACCCGCGCATGGTGGATTCACAATCCACCGCCTTGATCCACTTGGCTACATCCGCCCCTTACATCACATCAAAATGCAATTTCGATAACAAAAAAGGAGTTATCCGTTATGACACGTTCACTAAAAAAAAATCCCTTTGTTGCTAATCATTTATTGGAAAAAATTGAAAAACTCAATAGGAAAGAGGAAAAAGAAATAATAGTAACTTGGTCTAGAGCATCTACCATTATACCCACAATGATTGGCCATACAATCGCTATTCATAATGGAAAAGAGCATTTACCCATTTATATAACGGATCGTATGGTAGGTCATAAGTTGGGGGAATTCGCACCTACTCGAACTTTTGGTAAACATGCGAAAAATGATAATAGATCTCGTCGTTAATTTTTAAATTTATTTATGAAATTTCTTTTTTTTCTATTTAATATTATATATAAACAAAATATAAAAAATATATATAAAAAAAAAAAAAAAATAACTATAAAACTCAAAATAATATATTTAAAATAAATAATATAGTAAAAGTAATATAACGCTATATATATTTTTTTAGATAAATATGGATTTGGGATTTAAGTAAAAATAGAATAATTAATTGCTCATCATTCATTGGTGGGGGGTAACCTTATGATAAAGAAGACCTTGAAGAAATCGCCTACAGAAGTCAAAGCTTTAGCTCAACATATAAATATGTCTGTTTTCAAAGCCCAAAGGGTCATTGATCAAATTCGCGGACGTTCCTATGAAGAAACACTTATGATACTTGAACTTATGCCTTATCGAGCATCTTATCCCATTTTAAAATTGGTTTATTCCGCGGCAGCAAATGCTAGTCACAATATGGGTTTGAACGAAGCGGATTTATTTATTAGTAAAGCCGAAGTCAATGGGGGTGCTATTTTTAAAAAGTTAAAACCGCGAGCTCGAGGGCGTAGTTATGCAATAAAAAGACCCACCTGTCATATAACAATTGTATTGAAAGATAAATCGAAATAATTTTTATATGAATCTAAGATCTAGATTCATATAAAAAAATAACATATGGATCGAAAGATAATATAATAGAAAAATATGGGACAAAAAATAAATCCACTTGGTTTCAGACTTGGTACAACCCAAAGCCATCATTCCTTTTGGTTCGCACAACCCAAAAGTTTTTCTGCGGATCTACAGGAAGATGCAAAAATACGAGATTGTATCAAGAATTATGTAAAAAAAAATATGAGAATATCCTCTGGTTTCGAAGGAATTGCACGTATAGGAATTCAAAAAAGGGTTGATTTGATTCAAGTTATAATTCATATTGGATTCCCTAATTTACTAATGGAGGGTCGAACGCGAGGGATTGCAGAATTACAAATGAATGTACAAAAAGAGTTAAATTCTGTAACTCGGAGACTCAACATTGCTATCACAAGAGTGGAAAAACCCTATGGACAACCTAATATTCTTGCAGAATATATAGCTTTACAACTAAAAAATAGAGTTTCCTTTCGAAAAGCAATGAAAAAAGCTATTGAATTAACTGAGCAAACAGATACAAAAGGAATTCAAATACAAATTGCAGGACGTATCGACGGAAAAGAAATTGCACGTGTCGAGTGGATTAGAGAAGGCAGAGTTCCTCTACAAACTATTCGCGCTAAAATTGATTATTGTTCCTATACAGTTCGAACTATATATGGAGTCTTAGGCATAAAAATTTGGATATTTGTAGACGAGGAATAGTATAATAATAGACCCTTTTTTTTTGTCTTGCTAATTCCACCCAGTGATAGAACAAAAAATGCAAAATGGGAATCCTTTTTCTTTTCGTTCAATCAAAAATACACAAAAAATACTAATTTTATTTCTATAAGGTTGAATAAAAATTCGATTGACCATTTGATTTGGTAGAATTGCTATGCTTAGTGTGTGACTCGTTGGTTTTTTCTTTAGAGTTGGGATAAAAAAAAAATAAAAGAACCCCCACACTATAGAACTATGAACTAATAACTAACTTATTGCTTCGTATTGTCGAGATCCCGCAAAGCAGTCACTATATGATGTATTGATCATGTAGTTGTAGCAACTGCAATTTTCTTTTCTAAAAAAAGGATTACAATAAATCCAATTAAATGAAGAAGGCTTATGAAGTAAAAATAAAGGGATGCGGATAAATGGGAAGATGATAGAAAGAAGGAAGGAAAATATCAATGATATAATGGAATATTATTCCAATATGTATGGTCTATGAATCATCTCATAAAAAGCAATGTAATAAAGCATCAATACTGTGATATAAAAACAAAGTAAAGAGCCCGAGTTAATAGAAACTGAGGAGATTGACTCAAAAACTAATTTAGTCGGTAGCTCCATTGCAGAGTTCAGGCCTAATCATTAAGGGAGAAGCTATAGGAACGACGGAACCCATGACTGTATAAGATTCCATTGAAAACGGATCCTAATCATTCATTGGGAGGGATGGCGGAACGAACCAGGAACCCTTTTATTTTTTTGAACGGTCATAACATGGGTTGATCCTTACAAATGAAGAAGAAGAAAAGAGTCCATATTCGCCCGCGAACTCTTCTTTATTTACTTATTAGATTACCCGATTTTACGTAGGTAAAAAAAAGAAATAAAGAAAAATTGATTACAATCTAAAAAAATAAATATAGGACTAACTGGAGTCTAACAATTTATTAGAATATTTATATATATATGTAAAAATACAAGAAATCCCATGATTTCATTTAAAATTATTTCAAAATCCATATTGAAAATACATGTGTATCAATAATAGTAATATGATTAACTTATTTTATTCGTGAGGAGCTGGATGAGAAGAAATTCTCATGTCCAGTTCTGCAGTAGAGATGGAATTAAGAAACTACCATCAACTATAACCCAAAAAGAACCAGATTCCGTAAACAACATAGGGGAAGAATGAAAGGAATATCTTCTCGAGGCAATCGTATTTGTTTCGGAAGATATGCTCTTCAGGCACTTGAACCCGCTTGGGTTACAGCTAGACAAATAGAAGCTGGACGAAGAGCAATGACACGATACGCGCGTCGTGGTGGAAAAATATGGATACGTATATTTCCCGACAAACCCATTACACTAAGACCCGCAGAAACACGTATGGGTTCAGGTAAGGGGTCTCCCGAATATTGGGTATCTGTTGTTAAACCCGGTCGAATACTTTATGAAATGAGTGGAGTATCAGAAACTATAGCTAGAGCTGCTATTTCAATAGCTGCGTGTAAAATGCCTATACGAACTCAATTTATTATTGCACAATAAGGATGTATAACTAAAGAGATATTTGGTATGAAACGATAAGAAGGATTTCCTTACTTTTTTCTAGACACATAATATTTCTTTTTTTCCTTCACTCTTTACACTGAAAGAGCAGAAAAAATAATGATATGATTCAACCTCAAACCCTTTTGAATGTAGCGGATAATAGTGGGGCTCGAGAATTAATGTGTATTCGGATCTTAGGAGCTAGTAATCGCCAATATGCTCATATTGGTGACGTTATTGTTGCTGTAATTAAGGAGGCTGTGCCCAATATGCCTCTACAAAGATCAGAAATAATTAGAGCCGTAATTGTACGTACACGTAAAGAACTCAAACGTGACAACGGTATTATAATACGATATGATGACAATGCAGCAGTTATTATTGATCAAGAAGGAAATCCAAAAGGAACTCGAGTTTTTGGTGCAATTGCTCGAGAATTGAGACAGTTGAATTTTACTAAAATAGTCTCATTAGCCCCGGAAGTATTATAATAAAATTATGATAGAGTATTTGAAATAGATCAATCCATTAGTGGATTGTGTCTCAAGTATATATTTTTAATAATTGATAAAAAATATGTTGATTATATCAAAATAAGAGGACAACAATAATTCTAGTTCATCATGAGTAGAGACACTATTGCTGATATAATAACTTCGATAAGAAATGCTGACATGGATAAAAAGGAAACGGTTCGAATAACATCTACTAAGATGACTGAAAACATTGTTAAAATACTTCTAAAAGAGGGTTTTATTGAAAACGTTAGAAAACATCGGGAACATAACAAACATTTCTTGGTTTCAACCCTCCCACATAAAAGGGCTGGGAAAAGAATACATAAAACTATTTTAAAACGCATCAGCCGACCTGGTCTACGAATATATTGTAACTATCCACGAATTCCTAAAATTTTAGGTGGAATGGGGATTGCTATTCTTTCCACCTCTAGAGGTATAATGACAGATCGAGAAGCCCGACTACAAAAAATTGGGGGAGAACCCTTGTGTTATATATTGTAATCTTTTATCCTAATTTGATCTCGAATTTCGTATACGTGAAAAAGAGAAGAAAAATGGGTTATATGACTACTATTCCATTAGTGGATACTTCAAAAGGAGGACACCCGAAATGAAAGAACAAAAATTGATTCATGAGGGTTTAATTACGGAATCGCTTCCCAATGGCATGTTCCGAGTCCGTTTAGATAACGAGGATATAATTCTAGGTTATGTTTCAGGTAAGATCCGACGCAGTCTTATACGCATACTACCAGGGGATAGAGTCAAAATCGAAGTAAGTCGTTATGATTCAACCAAAGGACGTATAATTTATAGACTTGGCAACAAGGATTCAAACGATTAAGTATTTTTTCTAACATTTGCCCCATGAGGAGACAATTCGAAGTTCAAAAATTAAATCGATTTTTTTCTTTCAAGGAATAGATTAAGAATTTTAAAGTGGAGAATCAGAAATATGAAAATAAGGGCTTCCGTTCGTAAAATTTGTGAAAAATGTCGACTGATTCGTAGGCGTGGACGAATTCGAGTGATTTGTTCCAATCCGAAACATAAGCAAAGACAAGGATAATTTTTCTTAAAAGGAACTTTCGAAACAAAGGGCCGATAAAAAAAAAGGTCAAAACATGAAATGGATATCTCCGTATATTTCTGACTCATATTTATGAGATGATAAAATATGACAAAACCTATACAAAAAATCGGTTCACGTAGGAATGGGCGTGTTGGTTTACGTAAAAATGGACGTAGAATACCAAAAGGAGTTATTCATGTTCAAGCGAGTTTTCACAATACTATTGTAACTGTTACAGATGTACGGGGTCGGGTAGTTTCTTGGTCCTCGGCGGGTACTTCGGGATTCAAGGGCACAAGAAGAGGGACACCCTTTGCTGCCCAAGCGGCTGCCATAAATGCTATTCGTACCGTGCAGGACCAGGGTATGCAACGAGCAGAAGTCATGATAAAGGGTCCAGGTCTCGGAAGAGATGCAGCGCTACGAGCCATTCGCAGAAGTGGTATACTATTAAGTTTCGTACGTGATGTAACCCCTATGCCGCATAATGGATGTAGACCCCCTAAAAAAAGGCGTGTATAAAAAGAAAAATTAAACGGATTTCAAGAGAAATAAATGATTCACCAATTAATTTTAAAATAAAATATTAGTATGGTTCGAGAGGAAATAGCGGGATCCAATCGAACACTACAGTGGAAGTGTGTTGAATCAAGAATAGACAGTAAACGTCTTTATTATGGACGTTTCATTCTATCCCCACTTAAGAAAGGTCAAGCGGATACCATAGGAATTGCCATGCGAAGAGTTTTGCTTGGAGAAATAGAGGGGACGTGTATTACAAGTGCAAAATTGGAAAAGGTACCACATGAATATTCGACGATAGTGGGTATTGAAGAATCCGTACATGAAATTTTAATGAATTTGAAAGAAATTGTATTGAGAAGTAATCTATATGGGGTTCAAGACGCATCCATTTGCGTCAAAGGTCCAAAATGCATAACTGCTCAAGATATCATCTCACCGCCTTCTGTAGAAATAATTGACACTACACAGCATATAGCTAATCTGACGGAACCCGTTGATTTATGTATTGGATTACAAATCAAAAGAGATCGCGGATATCGTATAAAATCCACAACTAACTCTCAAGATGGAAGTTATCCTATAGATGCTGTATCTATGCCTGTTCGAAATGTGAATCATAGTATTTATTCTTATGGAAATGGGAATGAAAAACAAGAGATCCTTTTTCTCGAAATATGGACAAATGGAAGTTTAACTCCAAAAGAAGCACTTCACGAGGCTTCTCGTAATTTGATTGATTTATTTATTCCTTTTCTACACGCGGAGGAGGAAAACTTTCATTTACAAGAAAATAAAAACAAATTTACTTTACCCCTTTTTACTTTTCATAATGAATTATCTAATCTAAAGAAAAACAAAAAAGGAACTGCATTGAAATATATTTTTATTGACCAATCAGAATTGCCTTCCAGGACCTATAATTGTCTCAAAAGGTCCAATATACATACATTATTGGACCTTTTGAGTAACAGTCAAGAGGATCTTATGAGAATTTCATATTTTCGCACGGAAGATATAAACCAGATATTGAGCATTCTACAGAAACGTTTCACAATTGATTTACCTAAGAATAAGTTTTTATTTTAAATCCATTGCAATTACTTCATCTTTTTTTTTTCCTATTTTCAGTGCAACCCATATTATAGATTTGCAGAATTAATTGATAATAAAATCCAAAATAGAATGTATCTAGGGAAAATTCACTTTGAAGGAATTATTCCCTAGATACCTATTCTGTATCAGGGTTAAGTCAATTTAAAAAAGACCTAAAGTCAGGGATTTATCAATAGGTAATGTTGCTCCAATGCCTAACCAAAGTGCTACTGCGGTACCGATTAAAAAGACTGTTGTAGCTACTGGACGGCGGAATGGGTTTTGGAATTTATTGACATTCTCCAAAAAGGGTACTGTCAACAATCCTAGTGGTACTGAAGCCATTAAAAGAACACCTAATAACTTATTTGGTACTGTGCGAAGTATTTGAAATACAGGAAAGAAGTACCATTCAGGTAATATTTCCAAAGGAGTTGCAAATGGATCCGCCGGTTCGCCAATCATTGAGGGCTCTAAAACTGCTAAACCCACGGTACATGCTATAGTACCTAAAATTACTACTGGAAAAATATATAAAAGATCATTGGGCCATGCGGGTTCTCCATAATAATTATGTCCCATCCCTTTAGCCAATTTAGCTCTTAATACAGGATCATTCAAATCTGGTTTCTTTGTTATTGGGATAGGTGAATTCTTACGGATCCATCCCCCGAAGGAACCGGACATGATAATTTTTCATCATCCGGCTCGAGCAAAAATAAAAGGAATGGCAAAAAAAGGATCTCTATAAAAATGGATTTCGTCCATATCCACACATATATAATGACTTCATGTAAGAAAAGATTTCTTTAATTCGATTTTATAGAGTTGTAACTATTCATTCTAAATTCAGTTCTTAAATGCTCAATATCCAAGTGGGCGTACAAACTTGATCATGATCAAGTGCTTTTTGGATTGTCTCATGATTTGTAATTGGTGTCGATCCATATAATATCTCGAATCTTCTTACATACAAATAATTTACTTGTTACTAAGAAAGTATAGCCTCTGTTCTTCCTTGGATCTCCTATTTCACTCCGATAGTATTATAGATCTGGATCCATGCAAAGGAAATGAATGCATTTCCATACTATAAATAAGTGAAGTGTAATAAACATAATTTGGATCATGCGAAATCACTTATTCCACGGGATCTTACGGAGCCTGTTCATGGATGCCATAGAGATCATAGAAAAAACTCTCCTTAAACGAACCAGCCTATCCTTGTATATGTAAGGAGACTTACGTGTTGATTGGATGCGGAGACACATTTAGTTGTGATTTCCAATGTGACGGATAAAATTCTATATCCGCATGGCCCCATCAATAGTTCAAGTCACACACTCCCATAATCCATTTTATCTTCGTAGAATCCACTTCAACTATGTTGTATCAAAGTATCAAATCAAAAATAGAATACTTCAAGAGTTGAAGAGAAATATCCAAATAACATGTCTTATTCTTTTCAATAATCCACATTTGTAGCAATGAAATCTTATTTTTCCTTTCCTAAACAATATATGATCAATTAAAAATATCTATGATCTGTCTTTTTTATAAAGGATCCTTATAAAGGACCTGAAATACCTTGCTTACGTATCATTGGAAAATGCATTAACATAAATACGGAAGTAAGAAGAGGCAATACAAAAGTATGTAAACTATAAAAACGGGTTAAAGTGGATTGACCCACACTAGCACTTCCACGTAACAATTCTACCAAAGGTGATCCTATTACAGGAATAGCTTCAGGTACGCCTGTCACAATTTTTACTGCCCAATAACCGATTTGGTCCCGAGGTAAGGAATAACCCGTTACACCAAAAGATGCAGTCAATACACCCAGAACTACACCTGTAACCCAAGTTAATTCGCGAGGTTTTTTAAATCCACCCGTGAGATATACACGAAATACGTGCAAGATCATCATTAGAACCATCATACTTGCCGACCATCGATGAACGGATCGGATTAACCAACCAAAGTTTGCCTCAGTCATTATGTATTGAACAGAGGAAAACGCCTCTGTAACGGTTGGACGATAGTAAAAAGTCATAGCAAAACCTGTAGCTACTTGTACTAAAAAACAAGTGAGTGTGATTCCCCCTAAACAATGAAATATGTTGACATGAGGAGGAACATATTTACTAGTTATATCATCTGCAATCGCCTGAATCTCTAGACGTTCTTCGAACCAATCATATACTTTATTGAGATAGGTAAAGACGACCCCCCCCGAGAACCGTATATGAAAATTGCATCTCGTACGGCTCAAGCAGAAACATACAAATACTGGTTTTAACGGATATTTAATAGAAAATTGGGAACTTCTTCGTTATAAACTGGATTCAATCTGTCCCAAAGATATGAAGAAATAAAAATCCGGAATCTTTTCTTTGTGATGATAATGCCAATATCAAGTCAGCTCGTCTATAGTTTAGATTAGGCCTCTTGAGTCTTCTTTTCTCCTATTTTTTATATTTGTTTGTTGTTTTTTTTGCGTAAGTCAAATTCAGTATTGTTTTACTATTGATAGGAATTCTCTTGTTGAGACCCTATGAATCAATTGAAACTTCAGATTCATACTATAAAAACCACGATGATTTAGCCAAAAACTAAGCTTAAAGGTTCTATGAGTAAAAACCATTTGATCATTACTTATTCAATGACTAGTCTAAATGTGATAACTCAACAAAATCAAAAAAAAAAAGTTGACCTTCAGTCAAAGCAAGCACATTATTTTAAAGGAAGAAAAAAGGTTTGATTTAGTAAAATGCTTTCCCCTTTTTGAATCCGGTTACGAGGTCTGAATAAATAGTAAGTATGAATCATAGTTTAAATATTTTTTTCTTGATTTACTCTATAAACCCCTTTCGTGTTCCAGATACTAGTATAAATAGAAATATCCGACGAGGTAGAATCATCTCTATCAAGATGACAGACCTATTCTCTGTACTATCAGTAGGATCAATTATAACAAGTCACACACTCATATTCCGGAAATACCGAAACAAAGGAATTCCACGGTCGAACTACCAGAACGGCTTAGAAATCTAAGTTCCAATAATTTTTTTTATTTTTAATAGAACTTCATAACTCTTAGAAACCTAATTTAATTCATTGAAATTCCATCCAATAAAACGGAAGAATTATATATTTCCAAAATAATAGATAAGAATATTGCAAATAGAGCCATTGCGACTCCCATAAAGGGGGTAGTCCCCCATCCTGGTGCTACTTTACCATATTCTGAATTTAATGGTTTTAATAAATTACCTACAGTAGTTCGTCTTGGCCCAGACTTAGAACTACCCTCAACGGTTTGTGTAGCCATAAATCTTATTTCGTTGGTTGAGATCTGTTGACTTTGTATACTATTTTGTTGTAGTTGTAAATAAATAATCTTATTATAGTTATAGTTGTGGATCCATCGTGATCTTGAAATTATCGAATAATGGAAACAGCAACCCTAGTCGCCATCTCCATATCTGGTTTACTTGTAAGCTTTACTGGGTACGCCTTATATACTGCTTTTGGGCAACCCTCTCAACAATTAAGAGATCCATTCGAGGAACACGGGGACTAATTGATTGAAGTAATGAGCCTCCCATATTGGGAGGCTCATTACTTCAATTGAGATTGAGATAATGAAAAGTCATTTCACTTTTTTAGTAGGAACCTTAGGTGGTTCTCGAAAAAATATAGCGAAAAAAATGATTCCTAAAGTAGAGACTAATAGAAATGTATAAACCAATGCTTCCATAGATTCGATCGTGGTTTACAATTATAGCTTCCACACCTATTCATTTTGGATGGGATTACCAGATAAAGAAATGGAAAAGAGGCAAAGAAAAAATAGAGATTCCAAATTTACCCGGCACCTTACAACTTATGTAAAATAAAAAAAAAATATAGACCAGAGCCCTATTGTATCAGACTGCCTGTCTTTTTGTAGTTGGATCCCCAAGTTTTTGGAATGCTCCAAATTCGACTTGAGCATCCAAATCAGGATCAATACCAGCAAAAACATCTCGGAACAAGGTTCTAGCACCATGCCAAATGTGCCCAAAAAAGAAGAGCAAAGCAAATGTAGCATGCCCAAAAGTAAACCACCCCCTTGGACTGCTACGAAAAACACCATCTGATTTCAAAGTAGCACGATCCAACTCAAAAATTTCACCTAATTGAGCGCGTCTAGCATATTTTTTGACAGTAGCGGGATCACTATAACTGACTCCATTAAGTTCGCCACCATAGAACTCAACAGTTACACCTACCTGTTCGACACTATATTTCGACTCCGCCCTTCTAAAAGGAACGTCAGCTCTCACAATTCCGTCTCCATCTACCAAAACTACCGGAAATGTTTCAAAAAAAGTAGGCATACGACGTACAAAAAGCTCGTGTCCTTCTTTATCTCTAAAGATGGGATGCCCTAACCATCCAACAGCTATTCCATCTCCGTTGTCCATTGAGCCCGCTCTGAATAATCCCCCTTTTGCCGGATTATTACCGATGTAATCATAAAAAGCCAATTTTTCGGGAATTTTTGACCAAGCTTCCGATAAACTAAGATTTTCGGCTAGCCCAGTACCAATTCTTCGATATATTTCTTGCTGGAAATATCCCTGATCCCATTGATAACGAGTAGGACCAAATAATTCGATCGGGGTAGTTGCCGAACCATACCACATAGTTCCAGCAACAACGAAAGCTGCAAAAAAGACGGCGGCGATACTACTGGAAAGTACTGTTTCAATATTTCCCATACGTAATCCTTTGTATAAACGCTGAGGCGGACGGACACTAAGATGGAATAGGCCCGCTAATATACCCAACGTTCCCGCTGCAATATGATGAGAAGCTATTCCTCCCGGAACAAAAGGATCAAAGCCTTCCGCGCCCCACGCTGGATTTACGGATTGTACTTTTCCAGTTAGTCCATAAGGATCCGATACCCATATTCCAGGACCATACAAGCCTGTTACATGAAATGCGCCAAAACCGAAGCAAGCCAATCCTGAAAGAAATAAATGAATTCCGAAGATTTTTGGTAAATCTAAAGAGGGTTTTCCTGTACGTTCATCAGAGAATATTTCTAGGTCCCAATACACCCAATGCCAGATAGCTGCCAAAAAGCACAAGCCAGAAAACACAATATGTGCCCCTGCCACACCTTCGTAACTCCAAATACCCGGATTCGTTATAGTCCCCCCTGTAATACTCCAACCACCCCATGAATTGGTTATTCCTAAACGAGTCATGAAGGGTATAACGAACATACCCTGTCTCCACATTGGATCAAGAACAGGGTCAGAAGGATCAAAAACCGCTAATTCGTATAGAGCCATTGAACCGGCCCAACCAGAAACTAAAGCCGTATGCATTATATGGACAGAAAGTAACCGACCGGGATCATTCAATACGACGGTATGAACACGATACCAAGGCAAACCCATGGAAATACCTCTTTATCAAAGATAAATAGACACTATGTAACTTTATCGCATTGCAAAAAACGAAACTTTATATACTATAGTACCTAACCCTTTTCCATAGATTATCTATGAGCAAGGTTAATATTTATTTCGTTCCATTCAAAAAAATGGAACAATTCTGTTCGTGGGAAAAAATGGAAGCAGATCTATTCTATACCCGATAAGTAGCAATACGCAATGGTGGGTTGGTTTCATTTTAGAAGAACAAGTATTTATGCACTTGTTACTCGTTCCAACAGAATCCTCATAAGAATTTTTCTTTATTTATCCTGTCTTCCTTTTCTATATGATAGCATAAATAGAAATAAAAATTGGAAAAACACTAAACGCATTATTACGTTTCCGCATCAAAGTAAAGTACTTAAATTTTTTTTTTAATTTAATGCCCATTGGTGTTCCAAAAGTACCTTTTCGGAGTCCTGGAGAGGAAGATGCAGTTTGGGTTGACGTATAGTGCGACTTGTCAGACATATTGGGTCATATGGGATTTACCCGTTTTCTCCCCTGATCGAGATATCTTATGTTTCGCCCGAGAAAAAATGGATTGAACCATCAAGAATTCGAAGCGCGAAGTACAATTAGATCCATTTATTTTGGGGATAAATAATTCAAATTAGAAAGATTTATGGTTGGATTATAACAACAAAGTATCCAGGCTTCGTTCAGAAAATACCAAATGGGTAATATTATATATATTATATATATATATGATTACCGCTTGTATCATAATCATTTTTATACCATAAGAGTTATATAAAACTAGCAATCCATGGAGTAGCATGGTAAATCTATCTAAATGGAATCTTTTTGTTTGGCAAAAGATATGAAACGTGTTACAAAAACAAAAAGAAGTGAGTGGTACTGATATTGTTTGCCCTATATGTGCAAATAGAATTCGGACAGATCTTTACCCGGAGTAGAACATGAACCTAAAAAAAGGAAGGGACCCGTTCAGGAACAAGAAAATAACATCGGGATTTAAATCTCGATGAAATAATACATCAATGAAAGGTTAGTTCAATAAGTTCATGATTTTTTTCGAGGGAAGGGGGCAAAAGTGGTGAAAATTAGAAGAACAAGTCCCCTCATTAGAAAAAAACTGGTACAAAAAATGAAATAGGACTGGAATCGACACATTGATTATTTTTTTTTGAACCGTATGCGTCCAAAGGTGCATGTACGGTTCCTAAGGGATACAATTTTATCCTAATCAACCGACTTTATCGAGAAAGATTACTTTTTTTAGGACAAGAGGTTGATAGCGAGATCTCGAATCAACTTGTTGGTCTTATGGTATATCTTAGTATAGAGGATGATACTAAGGATCTTTATTTGTTTATAAACTCCCCCGGAGGTTGGGTAATACCCGGAATAGCTATTTATGATACTATGCAATTTGTCCCACCAGATGTACACACAATCTGCATGGGATTAGCTGCTTCAATGGGATCTTTCATTCTGGTCGGGGGGGAAATTACCAAACGTCTAGCATTCCCTCACGCTTGGCGCCAATGTGTTTTTTATTTGAGAAAAAAGACTATGCCTTCGCCATATGGATAAGTAATAATAGCATGGCACTTCAAATTCGATATGAACAAACTGAACCCTTTTTTTGTTTTTTAATAACACAAGATTATGTATCGAAATAGTAGTATGAAAAAAAGGTTATTTCCTATTTGGTCTTTGATATTATGTGTCAAAGAACCTTTTCAGTGTCACAAACCATTTTTCTTAAACATCAAAAGTATCTTTGCGATATTTATATTTTTTCTTAAAAAAAAAGTAAGAAAATGAAAAAGATCATTTTTTCTTCATTTTGATCGGATCAAAAAAAACTTTGGGATTGCTAAATCACACATAAGATAAATATAGAAAGCAACAGAACCATCATAGTATTTTTTTAACTCCTACCAAAAGGAATACGAAAGGAAGGGTGGTAAATGGATTATTCAACAATCTGAATCAAATGGATTCTTTTTGTCTCTCTTTTGTTTGTCTTTTCTTCGACGGAAAGAAGAGAAAAGGAAATGCCATTGCAGAGCCGTATGCAATGCAAAAAAATGCCCGTACGGTTGTTCAATTCTATCTTTTTTTTGTCTTATTATCCTCAATTATGTGAGATAGAAGAACCTTTCATGATGTTATATCATCAGGGTTATGATTCACCAACCCGCTAGTTCTTTTTATGAAGCACAAGCGGGAGAATTTATCCTGGAAGCGGAAGAACTATTGAAACTTCGCGAAACCCTCACAAAGGTTTACGTACAAAGAACAGGAAACCCTTTATGGATTATATCCGAAGACATGGAAAGAGATGTTTTTATGTCAGCAACAGAAGCCCAAGCTCATGGCATTGTAGATCTTGTAGCGGTCGAAAATACTGGCGATTTTTCGTAAAGCCATGAATTTCAAACCATAATTTAAATTTTTCATGATATGATATTAAATATTTTACCGCGGTAAAATATTAATTCAATTAAATAGAAATAATTCAGAATCATCAGGTTAAGATCGATCTAAACCAGCCCATTCAAATTTCATAATATATAGATTAAACATGCCAACTATTAAACAACTTATTAGAAAGACAAGACAGCCAATCAGAAATGTTACCAAATCTCCCGCTCTTCGAGGATGCCCTCAGCGTCGAGGAACATGTACTAGGGTGTATGTGCGACTCGTTCAAATCATGAGCTCGAACAAAGAAAACGAGACAATTTTTCCAGTATCAATGAATAGAATAGATAGAGTAGAAAAAGGCTACTGACTTTACTTACTATCTAAAACGAAAAAATGAGGATTTATTATATGCCTCCGTTGTGTATGGAATTTATGGTTTCCATTGGTGCAAATCCAATCCTCTCGATTTGGGATGAGAAACAATTCCCCGTTGGTAGCAAATCAAATAGTTATCCACTAAGCTGGGGAAATCGCACTTAAGAAGCAGAAAGATTATGCTCCTATTCTTGAAATAACGGACTAACAGGGTCAGCTACCTAGCCAACTTTCATAATTAAATACCGTCACTGTATGGATAGCTCTTATTGTGAAAAGACCTATTATTATATAATTTATGGGTAGAGCCAAAGAGTGTGAACTGTACAAGTTACCAATAACATGGATTAAATAAAGAAAGGGGCTCCGGTGTATAGAGAGGACCTCACCGTTTAAGAAGTAACCATAGAAACGATGGAACCCACTATTTATTTTATATTTATTTTTTATTTAGTATCCGTGGAATTTCTTATTTCCAGATGAAATGATGAAATACCTGAGATAAAAAATCGTGGTTGGGAAGGTTATAGCAGCAAAAGCCATTGGAATTTATATTTTATATATTGGAATAATCCGTTTTGTTATTAATAAACTGAGAGAAGGGAAAAGAATGACTGAAAGAACAGAAATCAATTAGTTATTCAGCAAAGTTTAATTTGATTCAATGACCAGAGTTAGACGAGGATATATAGCTCGGAGACGTCGAACAAAAATTCGTTTATTTGCATCAACTTTTCGAGGGGCTCATTCAAGACTTACTCGAACTATTACTCAACAAAAACTGAAAGCCCTGGTTTCCGCGCATCGAGATAGAGGAAGGAAAAAGAGAGATTTTCGTAGTTTGTGGATCACTCGTATAAATGCGGTAACTCGTGAAAATGAATTATCCTATAGTTATAGTCGATTAATACATGATCTATATAAGAGGCAATTACTTCTTAATCGTAAAATACTTGCGCAAATAGCTATATCAAATAAAAATTGTCTTTATATTATTTCCAATAAAATAAGATCATGAAATAAAAAGGATTCTAAAGTAATATACAGAAATTATTAAAAAAAATTCCCCGGAGAATGAACTCCGGGAAGATCTAATAAAAATAAACTAAAAATTAAGATAAATAAGTAGTAGGAATGAAGGAACATGTTTTCATGAAAAAAAATTTCTTTCTTCTTTTCCCGTTTTTTCCAACAATTTGTTTTGTACGCTTTTTTCGAACAAAACATCAATCTTAAGTTCCGATTGAAGTTTTGAATCAATTTATAAATTTTAAGAATATAGTATACCTATTTATTTCTGGTTTTAAGACCAGTATTTCTAGGAATCGACTCCGCTCTCTCAAATTGTTTCTCATTATTAAGAAAAGGTAACAAAGATAAAATACGAGCTTGTTTTATAGCAATAGTAATTAATCGTTGTTGTTTTAAGGTCAATCTATTTACTCGTCTAGATAATATTTTGCCTTGTTCACTAATAAATCGACTAATTAAACTCATGTTTCTATAATCGATTCGATCCCCCGATCCTATTGGGGGCAAACGCCTACGAAAAGATCGCTTAGATTTATGAAAAGGTTGCTTGGATTTATCCATGGTTTATTCCTTATTCA